CAGAGGGAAAAATGCCATTGCCAAAAAGTGACAAGATAACATTTCCATTTATTCATAAAAAGAGACGTCCCTTTTGAAGCCAGAATGCATTTTCTTTGATATCTAACATAATGCATGCAAGGTTCTTGGACCAACCAAAGGTTCACCTGACAATCCATAACCTTAAGAAGGACGCTCCCCAGACATTCTATTTTTCCATAGAAATAGATTCGTTCAAGAAGAACTCCAAAAGATGTTGATTGTAAATGAGAAGATTGGTTACGTAAAAATACGAAAATGGATTCGTATTCACATATATAAGAATTATATAAGAATAAAAAGAATCTTTGATTTCGTTTTAAACCGGCTTTCTTTAGAGTACTAAGACTCCAATACTCGTTAAGAAAGAATCGTAATAAATGCAAAGAAGGGGCATCTTTTACCCAATAGCGAAGGGTTTGCACCAAGATTTCTACATGGACAGGGTAGGGGATTAGGATATCTAACACAAAATCGAAATGTGAAAAATTGTCTTCTAAAAAGGGAAATATTGAATGAATGGATCGTAAATTCTGAGATTTGACTATCTTTTGCCTTTTCCCTTCTAGAGAAGATATTAATCGTAGAGAAAATGGAATTTCCACAATAAATGAAAACCCCTCTGATAGGATTTGAGAATACAAATCCTTGTTGCGGCCCCAAAATGGATTTTTCTTCAAATCATTCGTAGAAATCAGAAAGTGGTTCTGTTTATACATTCGAGTAATTAACCGTTTCACAATCAGTAAACTGGATTTATTCTCAGAATCCCGATTTTCTGACAAAAAGGATCGACTCAAACTACGATCATAAGCAAATGCATAAATATACTCCTGAAAAATAAGTGGATATAGAAAGTCCTGTTGTCGAGATCTCTCTAACTGTAAATCTCTTTGGATTTCCTCCATTTGAAATTCGATTGGAATCAAAGGTAGTTTAGGGGGTTATCAAATGCTACATAGTACGATACAGTCAAAACGGGGTATTCTTTTCTACTAAGAAAAAATACCTCGAACTTATCAACAGATTCTCTGCCCTTTCTTTTTTCCATTTCATTTAGTCTATGTTATAGGATAAGAAGATGGTTAGAAATCTTTTATTTTTTAAACCTAATCGCTCTTTTGATTTCGGAAAAAATTCGTTATCAATATACTGCTTCTTTTACACACCTCCATTCCATAATATAGAATGCCAATAGTTAGGATTCAGTAAAAAAAGATAGAATCCACTCGTGGGAGAAGAAGCTCTTCCCGTATCAGGCACTAATCTACTTTTAACGTCTAATTAGATCGGGAAATTATTCCAATTAAGAACAAAAGCTGGTTGCTTTTTCTTTCTAATAAAAAATTGAAGCCCTGGGGCCATATCCATTTATTCATTCGACCCAACTTTCTTTTGTTCCATTCCAAGAATTTCAACAGGGTTTTCTACCGATCCTATAAAAATGAAATACGCTTGGAACTTTCCATTGATACGACATGCTATTTTTTCCATCCATTCCCTTTCAGGATCAGTCGCGGTCTTCCAAACTTTTCCAATGGTATGGACGAATTCCTCGCTTCATCTATATGTGTAAAAGATTCTAGCCGCACTTAAAAGCCGAGTACTCTACCGTTGAGTTAGCAACCCGAATAAAAGCGAAATGAAAAAAAATGTAGTTTTCAACTCAGGGATGTTATAGATACACTATAAAAATCAAAAATCAATCAAGTTGAATTGAAACAAAGAGAAAGGAGATGAACTAATCAAATCATTCAACAAATAAAAAAAACAGATCATTTGAATTTGGTAAAAAAACCTATGGGACGGAAATAAATGGACCCCTTCTCACTTATCAAGATGAATTATATTTGTTCGATACACTGTTGTCAATATAAAAAAAATGGTGAAAAAAGAATAAACTGGAATAAAGAAAAAGAAATTGCATTTTATTTGAAATAAAATTAACAATCCAATAATATTCAACCTCTATTAGCACTACATATCTAATCTACATATTGTATAGATAGATACAATAAAAAATCTAAATGGAAGAAAAAATCGTTGCATGATAGATGGATTTCATCAATCTAAGTGGAATAAGTAAAGTAGATTTCTTTCGGTTAGTGGAGTTCTAATGAAAACCGCACAATTGAAGGAAATGTCCCGATTTTTTATTTATCGTATCAAGTTTTTTCGTTCTAGACCGTCAGATTCGATGGAAGCAATGATAAATAGATACGAATAGAACAGAAAAAGGGGGGTCAAAAAAACAAGTATAGAAAAACTATAGAAAATTCTATACAAGTTGGTACCCCCCTTGGTATTACTTTAATTTAATTTCGTTTGATTGGACGGAAGTTCCTTAAAAACTTCCGCTTTCTTTAAAAGATTATGAACAGTTACTGTGGGTTGAGCCCCTATTTTGAGGAAATATAGAATAGCAGGAACATTTAAATAAGTTTGGTTCTTTATTGGATCATAAAACCCCAGTGTTCTAAGGTCTTTTCCTTCTCTGCGAGATCGAACATCAATTGCAACAATTCGATAGACGGCTCATTGGGATAGATATAGATGAACAGGACCCCCCCTAGAACCGTATAAGAAGTTTTCTCTTCGTACGGCTCGAGAAAAAATGATTGAATTCAAAGTTTTGTCTATGTATATATACAATTCGAATATTCTAATAAATCAATGACAAAAGAACCTATAACATAAACTATACTATGATTTCAGTCTTTTTTATTTGCAGGAAGAAAATAAAAAAGAAACCATTCGTACTCATAACTCAAGTTAGATAATTTTCAAAGAAAATCTTTAGTCAATTTCATTTATTGAGTGGTCTTTACCCCGCTTTCTTTGTCTCGTTTAAAATTCGATTTAGATTCTTGAGTTTGATCCAATTCTTGAGACTAGCGAGACAATTCAAACGGCATTTCCTTGTTTTTGGATCCTTATTTTTTGATTTTAAATCATTGGGTTTAGACATGACTTCGGTGCTTCTTTTCTTAATGCTTTCAAAATGGCAGCAACATACCCCTTGTTGATTAAAGAATCATACGGACAGTTGATTCCCCGTGATACACTTTGAATCCAAAAAGTTTGATCAATTGCAACAAGTTTTTTTTGAATTGCAAACTTGTTTGAATTGGATCCTTCAGATTTGGATATATTATATGGAAGAAGATATATTTACGAAGTTGTTCGGATTGATTGGCATTAACCCTAGATTCTTGACCCCGAAAAAGAACTGAATCCTTTTCTACTCGAGCTCCATCGTGAACTATTAACAACTCCCCCAAAAGGAAGGGTTCTTATGTAAAAACAATGTCGAGACAAGAGCACCTTCATCATTTATTACTAGATAAATGGAAAATGGTGGATGAAAAAATCCACAAAGGATCATATCCTTCAAGTCACACGTTGCTTTCTACCACATCGTTTCAAACGAAGTTTTACCATAACATTCCTCTTATTTGGAACTGAATTGATTCAATCGTGGAATCATGAATAATCATTGGTTGAGTTGTACATAGCCGTCGTACTCTAGATCTTATATTTTCTATGTATGTGTAACTTCTATATAGGAGATATGTGTAATATGGGTAGTGGAATTATTTTTCTGAAAAAGTCTTAGCATGACAGCAACTTTAACATACCTAAATCTATTTTTAGATAAAATAGAATAGAAAGGAGTAGAAATTTAGAATCTATAAATATAAACAAATAACGTTTTGAATCTTCATCTTCAAGTGATTGATATAGAATAGATTCCACCTTTTCTACTTTTTGAATCCTAGAAATTCCATTCTTGTGATTGAACTAAAACGACACGTACCATATAACCAAAACCCTATAGATAAGCTAAACATTTCTTCATTTTAAATGGATTTTGGTTAACATATTTTCAATACTAATCTTTTCATAAAGTGCAAAAAAATAGGGGATAAGATAAACCACCCCCGCCCCAATCATTTCATCGATTTCCAACTCTGCATTTGAACTAAACACGAAATACCAAAAAAATGGATATGCTCTGGGACGGAAGGATTCGAACCTCCGAATAGCGGGACCAAAACCCGTTGCCTTACCACTTGGCCACGCCCCATTTCCATTTTAAATTCACACTAAAAAACAATAGTCTTGTTATTGATTTTTTGTCAACTCCAGTCCAAAGATCTATATATCTATAGAATATACTGGTATTAGGATTTTGATACATATTATTCTAGATTATAGATATTATCTATCTATAATAGAATATAATTGAATTTATTGATCATTACATAGAATTCAATTAAGATATTGTATGAAAGTATGATTCCTTCTATTCTCCTTTGAGAATTGGAGGATTTTTGATTGGATGGATTTCAAGAAAAAGAAAGAAGGATTTTTTGTATACCTTACCGACTTTCTTCCTTTTTCCGTATCTCAAAAACTCAATCAAATTGCAATTATCTCCAAGAACAAAATGTCTGCTATGCTTAATACCGCAAGTTTGATCTGTATTAATTCTGCCCTTTATTTGAGTCCTTTTTTCTTCTTCGGCAAATTGCCTGAAGCCTATGCTTTTTTGAATCCAATCGTAGATATTATGCCAGTCATCCCTTTGTTTTTTTTGCTCTTAGCTTTTGTTTGGCAAGCTGCTGTAAGTTTTCGATGAAATCTTTAATAAAAATATCCTAGAAAATGAATGCATGATTTTTCGCGAAAAATTGCTAACAACTGCAAAAATCAGATAGTCTGAACCTTAGATTCGGACACTAAAATTATTGGATAGTCGCCAAAACTCTGGTTTACCCGTATTTCCTCATTTTAAATCCTTTATTCATTCCAGGGAAAGACCCTAACCCCATTAGGGTCTCCCACAACATCTAATTTGAATAGGAAAGTATTTTTTTAATGAAAAAAAAAATACGATTTCTTGGTTTCAAAATATGTGGTAGAAAAATGGAAGATCTATTCTCTTTTTTTTTTCAAAAAAACTATCTTGGAGATTGTGC